ACAGAGACGAAAGTCGGTCTTAGTGATCTGGCGATATTGAGTGGAAAAGTCGTCACTCAACGGATAAAAGTTACTCTAGGGATAACAGGCTGATCTCCCCCAAGAGTTCACATCGACGGGGAGGTTTGGCACCTCGATGTCGGCTCATCGCATCCTGGGGCGGTAGTACGTCCCAAGGGTTGGGCTGTTCGCCCATGAAAGCGGTACGTGAGCTGGGTTCAGAACGTCGTGAGACAGTTCGGTCCATATCCGGTGTAGGCGTTAGAGTATTGAGAGGATTCTTCTTTAGTACGAGAGGACCGAGAAGAACATACCGCTGGTGTACCAGTTATCATACCAATGGTAAACGCTGGGTAGCTACGTATGGAAAGGATAACCGCTGAAAGCATCTAAGTGGGAAGCCCACCTCAAGATGAGTACTCTTATTGTGAAAACAAGTAAGATCACGGCAAGACTAGCCGTTTACATATTATTCTTTCGAGGATAGTTATAAGATAGGCATTAAGTGCAAGTATAGTAATATATGAAGCTGAGATGTACTAACAGATCGAGGACTTGAACTTTTTTCTAGCTTTAAAAATTATTGTCTTGGTGTTTAAAGGATAGTGGAACCACATTGATCCATTTCGAACTCAATGGTGAAACACTATAACAGTAACAATACTTAAGGAGGAGTCCTTTGGGAAGATAGCTTATGCCTAGACTTTTAAACTTTATGAAAAACTAAACACCTTAGCATCAAGAAATTTGAAATACTATTCCTTAAGGTCTTGTAATTTTTGTTCAATGGAAATGGAATATGCAATTATAGAAGCAAGTGGTCGACAGTTTTGGGTAGAACCAAAAAAATTTATCGAATTCAATAGACTGATTCTTAAAATTGGTAGTACAATCTTGATTCGACGAATTTTATTTGCTAAAAATAAAACAACTACTCATATTGGTCAACCTTATTTACAAAACATTTTAGTAAAAGGTAAAATAAGCAAGCACTTTTTAGGCCCTAAAATTCTTGTTTTTAAAATGAAACCAAAAAAGAAATACCGTAAAAAAATAGGTCACAGACAAAAAATGACAAGATTATTAATTCATAAAATTGAGTAAGTTTTTTTAAATATACTCTGGTCTTAATCACTCTAGTTCAATTGATATGTCGATCATTTTAATTAATATAAGTAGTATATTGATTTAATTATAAATATAAATTTGGAGTATAAATAATTGTGTCTATTGGAATATTTGGAAATAAAATTGGGATGACGCAAATTTTTGATAAAAACGGTTTAGCCTTACCTGTTACTGTCGTAAGTGTTGGTCCCTGTTTTATTACCCAACTTAAGACAGAGAAAAATAACGGGTACGACGCAATTCAAATTGGGTATTCAAAAGGACAACCTTCAAAGTTTAGTAAAGCAGAGTTGGGCCATTTAGAAAAAAATGGTTTATCACCTCTATTTCACTTATGCGAGTATAGAGTTAAAGATCTAGAAGATTATTCCTTAGGTCAAATCTTAACTGTAGATAATTTTAAGGTCGGACAATTTGTTAATGTTACTGGTAAATCTATTGGTAAAGGTTTCAGTGGGAACCAAAAAAGACATAAATTTAAACGTGGGCCAATGAGTCATGGTTCAAAAAATCATAGAGCCCCAGGTTCAATTGGACCTGGAACTACTCCAGGTCGAGTATTCCCTGGAAAGCTTATGGCTGGACAACTAGGGTCAAAAAAGATTACTGTATCTAAGCTAGAAATTTTAGGTATTGATGGTAAGCAAAACCTTTTAATTTTGAAGGGTAGTGTACCAGGCAAACCTGGAAATTTATTGAATATTGTGGTTTCACATTAAATTCTTGATTAAAGAAATAAAATCAAAAATTTCTCTAAAAAAAGAAGAAAAAAAAGATAGGAGATTAGCCTTTCTATAAGTATATAAGTAAAAGAAAGTGAAGAGACCGCGAATGGAGTGTACCGGTTAAATTTTTTTACTAAATATTTTTATTTCGCATTAAATTACTTAATTAAACGAGGTTTATTCATGATCACATTTTTGGACTTTTATAAACGCTTAACAGAAAAATCTAACTCTAGAAAAGATAAAGTTTTAACTTTTCCTATTAAACCTTTGGTAGGTGGTGATAATAAAGAGACAGCAACTTTAACTTTACAAGTAAAAGAAAAACAAGAGACAGAGAATTATATTATTTATCGTGCATATATCGCACAAAGAATAAATGAGCGACAAGGAACAGTAAGTACTTTAACTAGAGCTGAAGTTAAGGGTGGAGGACGTAAGCCCTGGCGCCAAAAAGGAACTGGTAGAGCTCGTGCGGGATCAAATCGCTCACCTCTTTGGAAAGGTGGAGGTGTTTCTTTTGGGCCAAAACCAAAATTATATACTAATAAATTAAATCGTAAAGAATGGCAATTAGCTGTAAGAAGCTTAATTATGCTAAAAGAACCAATTATTAATGTAATAGATCATGATTTTAATTCAATGGATATTAAAACTAAAGCTTTTATTAATCTATTTAAAACTTGCAACATAAATTTTTCTCAAAACATAACATTTATTGTACCAAGAATCGAAGAAAGTTTATTTAAAGCAACTAGAAATATAAAGACAGTCAAACTAATGCGTGCAGATACTTTAAATTTAATAACAATTTTACGGTCTGACCACTTACTTATTAGTAAAGACAGTTTAAAAATAATTGAGGAAACTTATAATGGCTAGAATAAATTTTAGTTCAAGTATTGATTTGATCAAATATCCACTTATAACTTCTAAAACAAATTTATTATTTGAAAATAACCAATATACATTCTTAGTAGACCCTAGGCTAAATAAAGTTAGTATAAAAAAAGCTATTGAGTTCCTATTTAATGTTAAAATAATTAAAATTAATAGTTGTAATTTACCTAAAAAAAAACGTCGTGTAGGTCAATTTACAGGTGTTAGACCCCGTTATAAAAAAGTAATAGTTAAATTAGCGAAAGATAATAAAATTGATCTCTTTTCTAATAACTAATAAAAATTTATTAAATAAAGAGAAAGAGGAGAGATATTTATGGCTATTCGTATTTGTAAAGTTTATACTGTTGGTACAAGAAATACTGTTTTTTCTTCTTTCGATGAAATTACTAAGTCAAAACCAGAAAAAAAATTAATTGGTAAAAATCATCGAAAAAAAGGACGTAATAACCAAGGTTTAATTACAACACGTCATCATGGTGGTGGTCATAAAAGACGCTATCGTATTATTGATTTCAAACGTAAAAAACACAATATTATTGGTGTAGTCTTTGCTATAGAGTATGATCCAAACCGTAATGCTAGGATTGCTTTGATTCATTACGAAAATGGTGATAAGAATTACATTATTTGTCCAGATTCTTTAAGCGTAGGTAACAAAATTGTTTCAGGTCCTGACGCTCCTGTTGAAATTGGAAATGCTTTACCTTTAGAAAAAATACCTTTAGGTACCTCAGTTCATAATATAGAATTATCTTATAATAAAGGCGGCCAAATTGTTCGAGCAGCTGGAACCTCTGCTCGTATTTTAGCAAAAGAAAGTGATTACGTAACACTACGTTTACCATCTAAAGAAATTAGAATTATTCATAAAAATTGCTATGCAACAATAGGTAGTGTTAGTAATAGAGACCATAATAATATTAAATTAGGAAAAGCAGGTCGCAAGCGTTGGCTTGGTATTCGACCAACAGTTCGTGGTTCTGTAATGAACCCTTGTGATCATCCGCATGGTGGTGGTGAAGGACGTGCAACAATCGGTCGACCAAAAGCATATACACCTTGGGGTAAAGCAGCACTTGGAGTTAAAACAAGAAAAAAAGAGAAATATAGTGATATCTATATCGTTCGTCCGAGAGTTTAAGATTAAATATCTTTTTAATTATTTTTATAATTTTATCTTTAAATAAATTTATGACGAGATCGTTTCGTAAAGGCCCTTTTATAGCGTATCATTTGCTACAAAAAATTGAAGAAATGAATGAAACAGGAAAAAAAAAATCTATTAAAACCTGGTCACGTTCATCAATGATTATCCCATCAATGATTGGCCACACAATATCAGTTTATAATGGTAAAAAGCATATACCACTCTTTATTTCTGATCAGATTATTGGCCATAAACTAGGGGAATTTATACCGACAAGAAATTTCCGTTCACATATTAAAAGTAGCGATAGAAGGCTTAAAAAAAAATAAAACTCAAAACTATTGAATATATAAATGAAAAATAAACAAACGGTAAAAGCTGTAAGTAAATATATTAGAATATCATCAAACAAAGTCCGACGTGTTTTAGATCAAATCCGCGGGCGCTCTTATTTAGAAGCCTTAATGTTATTACAATTTATGCCATATAGAGCTTGTGGTCCTATTTGGCAAGTACTAAATTCTGCAGCTACAAATGCAGAGAATAACAATGGGCTAAACAAAGAAGATCTAATAGTTAAAACTGTATTTGCTGATCAAGGTCCAGTTTTACGAAGATTTAGACCACGTGCTCAGGGAAGAGGATATCAGATTCGTAAACCAACCTGTCATATTACCATAATTTTAGAAACTACTAATTAATAAATTCATAAATAAATTTTTAATAAAATTAAAACTAAACTAAATTATGGGGCATAAAACACATCCTTTGGGCTTTAGGCTAGGGATCGTACAAGAAGATAGATCATTATGGTATAGTGGAACTAGCTCTTATATTTCTTTTTTAAAAGAAGATTATAAAATTCGAGAATATATCTATAAATTTTTACTTTTGAATAAAGTTGGGTATTCAGGAATTACTAAACTTATTATTAAACGTGATGAAACAAAAAAAAGAATATATATCGAAATACAATCAGTGGTACCTGGACGTATAGTAGGGAAGTCAGGAGCGTTCTTACGAAAATTAGATGAAGAGCTTAGTATTCTTCTAAAAAATAAGAAAGTTTTAATTAATATTGTTGAAATTACGAAACCATATACAGAAGCTAGTATATTAGTTGACGTTTTAGTAAAAAAACTAGAAGAAAGAGTTTCATTTCGTATGTGTATTCGAGAAATTCTTAAACGCTATAGAGCACAAGATGAACTAAAAGGAATTAAAGTTCAAATTGCTGGCCGATTAAATGGTGCAGAAATTGCTAGAACAGAGTGGGTTCGTGAAGGACGTGTACCTCTTCAAACTTTACGTGCAAACATTGATTATTCTTATAAAACAGCCCAAACAACCTATGGTATTCTAGGGATTAAAATTTGGCTTTTTAAAAATGAAATATTAACAAAAAAATTTATTTAAAAATTTATTTAAAAATTTAAGAAAATGCTTAGTCCTAAAAAAACAAAATTTCGAAAACAACATCGTGGGAGATTAAAAGGAAAAGCCTCAAGAGGAAATACTATTAATTTTGGAGATTATGCTATTCAAGCATTAGAACCTACTTGGTTAACTTCAAGACAAATTGAAGCGACAAGACGAACAATAACTAGATATACAAAACGTGGTGGTAAATTATGGATAACAGTTTTTCCAGATAAACCGATTACTGCTAGAGCTGCTGAATCTAGAATGGGATCAGGTAAAGGTTCAGTTGACTATTGGGTTGCTGTAGTAAAACCTGGACATATTTTGTTTGAGTTGAGTGGAGTACCTTTAAAGCTTGCAAAAGAAGCATTACAGACTGCTTCTTATAAGTTACCAATTAAAACCAAATTCTTGACAAAGATAAATTAAAATAGAGAGTTAAAACTTGATATGAGTCTACCAAAAATCGATGAAATTACAATGTTAACTCAAGGTGAATTAGAAGATGAAATTTTAAATGTAAAAAAAGAATTATTTAGATTGCGTTTACGACGTGGAACAAAACAATCTTTTAAATCTCATCAAATAAAACATAGTAAACACAGGTTAGCACAATTGTTAATGATAAAAAATAGTCAGAAATAGGGATTAGTCAGACAACAGGTATTTAAAAATATTAGTTACTAAGGACAAGGAATGTATGGTTAAATTGCAGAGACTTGGTATTGTAATAAGTAATAAAATGCAGAAAAGCGTTGTAGTTGCTGTTGAATATCGTTATAAACACAAGTTTTATTCAAAAGTTATAGTTAGAACAAAGCGTTATTTAGCTCATGATCCAGAAGATAGTTGTAATATTGGAGATGAAATTTTGTTAGAAGAAAGTCGCCCATTAAGTAAAAAGAAACGTTGGATAGTTAAAAAAATATTAAATAAAGCAGTAATCGTTAATTAAGGTTTTAAGGATTTATTATGATACAACCACAGACGTATTTAACGGTAGCCGATAATACAGGTGCAAAAAAAATTATGTGCATTCGTGTACTAGGCGGTAGACGCAAATATGCAAGACTTGGCGACATTATTATTGGGGTTGTGAAAGAAGCAACACCGAACATGCTAACTAAAAGATCCGATATAGTTAAAGCTGTAGTTATTAGAACAAAAAAAGCTGTTTCAAGAAAGGATGGTACGAGTATTCGATTTGATGATAATGCTGCTGTTATTATCAATATGGATAAAAATCCTAAAGGGACAAGAATTTTTGGTCCAATCGCAAGAGAAATTCGTGATAAGGATTTTACTAAAATTGTTTCATTAGCTCCTGAGGTTATTTAAATGAAAAAAAAAGCTACCTTACAACTAAAAGCACACGTCAAAATAGGGGAAAAAGTAATAATAATTTCTGGGAGAGAAAAAGGTAAAATAGGTCTTGTAAAAAAAATCTTAAAGCAAAAAAATAGACTTATTATTGAAGGTATAAATATAGGAGTGAAACATATAAAGCCTACACGACCAGGACAAAATGGAGAAATCAAGAGAATTGAATTTCCAATCCATAGTTCAAATGTATCACTTTACCAGGAGTAATTTATTATGATAAACAATAATGAAGTCAAATCAAAAAATTTAAGACTCCTATATAAAGATTCAATATTCGCAAATTTGATTAAAGAATTTGACTATAAAAATAAGCATCAAGTTCCAAAACTAGTTAAAATTCAACTCAATCGTGGGTTAGGAGTAGATGGTCAAAATAATAAAACATTACAAAAATCGATTGAGGAAATACGTTTAATTACTGGTCAACAGCCAATTTTAACAAAAGCAAAAAAATCGATAGCAGGTTTTAAAGTTAGAGAGGAAATGACTTTAGGAATCACTGTAACTCTTAGAAGTAGAAAAATGTATGCTTTTTTAGAGAAATTAATTCATCTGGTTTTACCACGAATTCGAGATTTTCGTGGTCTAAGCTTGAAAGGGTTTGATCGTAATGGGAATTATAATTTTGGATTAAAAGAACAATTAGTTTTCCCGGAAATTAGTTACGAAAATGTGGATCAAATAAAAGGTTTTAATATTTCTATAGTAACAACAGCAAAAACAAAAAATGAAGGGATTGCTCTTCTAAAAGAATTTGGTTTCCCATTAACTGATTAAAAAGGAGTATTAAAATATAGTGACCACAGATATTATTGCAGATACATTAACTCGTATTAGAAATGCAAATATGGTTCGTCATCAAATTGTTAGGGTAGTAAATACTAAAATCACATTTTCAGTTGTAAAAATCTTAAAAGAAGAGGGATATATTTCTAATTTTGAAGAAATTGAGGTATCTAATAGAAAATATTTATTGCTCTGTTTAAAATATCATACACAAAAGCGACAACCAATTATTACCGGTATCAAAAGAATTAGTAAACCCGGTTTAAGAATTTATGTAAATAAAAGTAATTTACCTAATGTCTTAAGTAATTTAGGTATAGCTATACTGTCTACTTCAAAAGGTATTTTAACTAACAATAAGGCGAAAAAATTAGGCGTCGGTGGTGAAATTATTTGTTATATTTGGTAATAAAGGTTTAAATTTATATGGGAAGAATAGGTAAATTACCAATAAAGGTACCATCTAATGTTCAAGTTGAGATAAATAATAAAATTGTTCAGGTTTCAGGACCACAGGGTAAACTTTTGAGAACAATTTCAGACTTAATTTCTGTTGAACTCAGGGACAATACGATTTATGTTACTAAAAATGAGGATACAAGAATTGCAAATCAACTCTATGGTTTAACACGAACCTTGATTAATAATATGGTAATCGGCGTTTCACAAAAATTTGAACGCACACTTCAATTGGAGGGTGTAGGTTATCGTGCTCAATTAAATAATAAAGATTTAGTTTTAAATTTAGGTTATAGTCATCCAGTTTTAATAACAATACCTTTAGGCATTGAAATTAAAGTAGAAAAGAATGTAGGTATAATTATTACAGGTTTTGATAAAGAACTTGTTGGTCAATTAGCTGCAACGATAAGAGAGAAACGTCCTCCTGAACCCTACAAGGGCAAAGGTATATTATATAAAGGTGAAATTATTAAACGTAAAGTAGGAAAATCAGGTAAATAATATTATGGGAAAACGAGAAAAAAAAAGGATTAAGGGTGATGGCCGTAAGCCACGTTTAGCTGTATTTCGTTCTAATAAACATATTTATGCGCAAGTAATTGATGATTCTGATTCAACAACAATTACAAGTTGTTCTACTTTAGAAATCGAAGTCAAAGCAAAATGCGAAAAGACTTCTAATAAAGTTGCATCAAAAATTGTTGGGGAAATTATTGGAACTAGATTATTAGAGCAAGATATTAAAGAAATAGTATTTGATAGAGGTCAAAAGTCTTATCATGGTAGAATTAAGGAGCTAGCTGAAGGTGCAAGATTAGTTGGGTTGAATTTCTAGTAATTAAAAGATAAATTTATTAAGTTTCTTATCACATTTATGACGAATCAAAATAAAGATATAAATTGGGAAAAAAGAGTAGTAAAAGTTTCCCGTGTTTCTAAAGTAGTAAAAGGTGGGAAGAAAATTAGCTTTCGAGCGACAGTTGTCGTTGGTGACATGGAATACCAAGTTGGGGTAGGTGTTGGTAAAGCTGAAGAAGTTAGCACAGCTATAAAAAAAGCTGAAACTGATGCAAGAAAAAATGTCATAATTGTTCCAATTGCTGAAGGTAAAACTATACCTCATGCTACAGTCGGAGTAGAATGTGGCTCTAAAGTATTTATTAGACCTGCGGTTCCAGGAACGGGTGTAATTGCTGGTGGTTCAGTACGGATTGTTTTAGAATTAGCTGGAATTAAAAATATTTTATCTAAACAGCTTGGTTCTAATAATCCTTTAAATAATGCTAGAGCTACTATTACAGCTTTAAAGAGTTTAGATACGATTAAACAAGTAATGGAAAAACGACAAATCTCATTAGAACAAGTATTAGGGAAGTAAAAAAACCTAAAGATATTTGTGGAAAAGTTACTTGTTAATACAAAACTAATATCTATTTATTTAATTTTTTCATGACATTACAATTACGAAGTAAAAATACACCTTCTTTTAGACAACGTTTCTTTTTAACTATTGGTTTACTTACATTAGTTCGTATAGGTAGCTTTATACCTTTACCATATATAGATATAAAAACTTTTTCCCCTTCGTTAGAACCAAATACGTCAACAACAGCAGTTGCGACAGTTTTAAATAGTTTTTCTGGTGGGGGTAATGCCTCTTTTAGTATCTTAAGTCTTGGAATTTTACCTAATATAAATGCTTCTATAATAATTCAACTTTTAACAACAATTAATCCAGCTCTTTTAAAATTACAAAAAGAAGAAGGTGAATATGGTAGACGTAAACTGACAGATTATACAAGATATTTAACATTTTTTTGTTCTGTTGTTGCAAGTGTCGTTACAACTTATAGTTTCCGGTCTTTAATATTTAATTGGAACATTCTAGTTTTAACACAAATAAGTTTAACATTGATTTCAGGATCAATGATTATATTATGGTTTAGTGAGTTAATTACTAAAAACGGTATTGGAAATGGTACATCAATATTAATTTGCTTTAATATTGTTTCTAATTTTCCTGATCAACTTCGATCTATGGTTCTAGTTTTATCAAAACAAAATATTCTAATTAGTATCTTTATTAGCGGAATATTTTTATTGACAACAATTGGGTGTATCTATATAAATGAAGCTATGGTAAAAATTCCATTAGTTTCAGCAAGCCAATTATTACGAAATGTTAATAAATTTTCATTATGGAATCAAAGTAATTTACCTCTTCGGGTTAATCAAGCAGGTGTGATGCCTTTAGTCTTTACATCTTCAGTTATGGTAGTTTTATCATCCATCACAAATTTTCTCTATGGTCAATTGCTTGGTATAGAATTCTTTTCGTTTTTAAATTATCTTTCACCAAATTTAATTTTATTGACCGGAAAGGTTTTCTATTGGTCTGCGTATGGTGTTTTAGTTTTTTTTTTTACATCATTTTATTCTACTATCCTTTTAGATCCGAAAGATATGACGGAGCAATTTCGTAAGAATTCTGTAACTATAAGAGGTATTAATCCAGGAAAACCTACAAAAAGTTATTTATCAATTACTATTAAAAGATTAACAATTTTGAATGCGGTTTTTCTTGTTGTTGTCCTTATATTACTTAATGGCTTAGAGTATTTATTACCTGTTGGTGATTTAAACTTGCGTGGTTTTGGATTAACTTCTCAACTTATTTTAGTTAATGTATTAGTAGATACATTTAGAAAAGTTCAAAACTTATTAAATGCTGAAACTATGTTTTAAGCTTTAAAAATTTCAAAAAATTAAAAAATAATTTATTTAAATATGAAAGTTAGACCTTCCGTAAAAAAAATGTGTGAAAAATGTAGGATTATAAGACGACATGGTAGAGTGCAAGTAATTTGTAGCAATCTTAAACATAAGCAACGACAAGGGTAAATTAAAAAAGATAATGGAGAGAAAATATGGTTCGATTTCTTGGAAGAGATCTAGCAAATAATAAAAAGATTAAGTATGCTTTGACAGCAATTTATGGAATTGGTTTATCTCGAGCAAAAGAAATTTTAGAGAAGGCAGGGTTAGAAAACGTTGACCAAGATGGATTAAGAACTAAAGACTTATCAGATGAAGATATTAGTAATCTCAGAAAGGTTTTAGAAAAAGACTATCAACTTGAAGCTGATCTATACCGTTTAACAAATTTGAATATAAAGCGTTTAATGGAAAATGGTTCTATTAAAGGCCGTCGACACCGAGCAGGGTTACCAGTTAGAGGACAAAGAACAAGAACTAATGCAAGAACCAGAAGAGGAGGAAAAAAAACAGTGGCAGGAAAAAATAAATAAGTTATACTTAAAAAATTTAATCCCAGGTTGGGGGATCTAAAAAATGAAAAAAAAAATAAAGCGAACGATTGTTACTGGAACGATGCATGTTCATGCTACCTTTAACAATACAATTGTAACAATAACTGATTTAAATGGAAATACTTTATCATGGGCATCGTCAGGCACTGTTGATTTTAAAGGTTCTCGAAAGGGCACGCCTTTTGCTTCACAAAAAGCTGCTGAAAAGGCTGCCTTAATAGCGAAAGAAGCGTATGGTCTTAAAAGATTAGAAGTTGTTGTAAAAGGCTCAGGGCCAGGTAGAGAACCAGCTATTAGAGCTGTTTACCAAAAAGGAATAAGAGTTGTTTCTATTAAAGATGTAACATTTATACCTTATAATGGTTGTCGTCCTCCAAAGCGTAGACGAGTTTAAATCAGAGATATATACATATTAGACTACAATAAAAATAAGAAATAAAAACAAGGAGGTCATCGATGCAAAACATTAGTAAATGTAAATGTGTCGACTCAGATTTGCTAAGCCCTAGTGAGCATTACGGTCATTTTGTTTTTACTTCATTAGAACAAAGTGAAGGTAGTACAATTGGTAATATGTTACGACGTGTTTTATTATCAAATCTATATGGGCTTAAAATTACTGGCGTTCGACTTCCTGATGTGACACATAATGAATTTAATCTTTTAGATGGGGTTCGTGAAGACTTTCTTGAAATTATGTTAAATTTAAAAGAGATTATTTTTAAAGATGATAATAAATTTGGTCAATCTTACCATGGTTTATTAAAAATACAAGGACCAGCTGTAGTCACTGCTGGTGCAATAAAATTTTCTAAGGGCATTAAAGTATTAAACCCGAATAATTATCTATTAACAATTTCTGATGAATCATTAGTTGAGATACATTTAAAATTAGAACATGGTAAAGCTTATGTTTTAGCTAAAGACCAAAAACTTGAAGGATCTACGTATTTTCTTCCGATTGACTCTAATTTTGCTCCAGTTGTAAAAGTAAATTCTTATGTGAAAACATTGCCACAACATGTTGAAAATACAGATGTAGAACTTCATTTAGAAATTTTTACAAACGGGAGTTTATTACCCCATCAAGCCCTTATACAAGCTAAGAATATGATAGGTTATATGCTATCAACAATCAATAAAATTGAGTTTCCTTGCTTAGGAGAATTGGTGAGTGATGAACAAGTTATAGAAAAGACAATTGATAGAGATATAAAACTAAAAGAAGAATCTACTAAAGATTTAAAAAAAGATCAGGGAAGAAAACTTAAATCTAATACGATAAGAGAAGAAAAGGTTCTCCAACAAAAATTTTTGGTACCGGAGGTACCTGAAAAGAAAAAAGAGGAGATTATTGAACAGGTTACTACGCCTGAAGAAATGTTATTAAAAAGAGTTAATGATATGGATGATGGTTCTTTAGAGTGCTTAAATTTATCTAGCCGGATAATTAAAGCCTTAAAGGGGGCTAATATTAATTTTACTTGGGAATTAATGGATTATGATTCATCTGGACCTCCTTATTTGAAAGATATAAAAGGTTTAGGTCCAAAATCAATAGCTGAAATAGAAAAAAACTTGCGTATTTTTTATGAACCCCCTTTTTAATTAATAATTTATGCTATTGCAATTTTTTACCCGGGTTTAACTTTATTCTATAATTTAATATTAGTACTATTATTATGAAAGACACTTTTGTTCCTTCGAAGCTTAATTTAAAACAACAATGGTATATAATTGATGCAAAAGATAAATGTTTAGGGCGATTAGCTACAGAAGTTTCTAACCTGCTAAGGGGCAAAAATAAAACTATTTTTACTCCTGCTCAAGATATAGGTGATTATATTATAATAATCAACGCAAATAAAATAAATGTAACTGGAAAAAAAAGATCCCAAAAAATATATTTTCGTCATTCTGGTAGACCTGGTGGAAAAACAGTTGAAAATTTTGAGGAATTACAATTGCGCCTTCCAGAACGTATTATTGAAAAAGCTGTTAAAGGAATGCTTCCTAAAAACCGTTTAGGTCGAAAATTATTTACAAAGTTAAAAGTATACAAAGGCGAAGAGCATCCTCATATGTCGCAAAAGCCTAAAAATATAGAATTATAAAAATTAAAGTTTATGAACAATAAAAACCAAACACATCCTAATATTTATGGGGTTGGTAGAAAGAAAGAATCTACAGCAATTGTTTACCTAGTACCTTTTTCAGAATCCTCTTCTGAAATAACGTGTGAAGTTAATGGACATAAAGCAGAACAGTATTTCCAACAAAATTTTACTTATTTGAATCAAATAAACTTACCTTTAAAAAAGGTAAAATTAGAGAAAAAATATAAAATTATAGCGAATGTTAAAGGTGGTGGTTTAACTGGTCAAGCAGATTCCATTAGATTAGGAATTGCTAGAGCCCTTTGTAAAATTGATAAAGTAAATTTTCGACCTATTTTAAAATTTGAAGGTTTTTTAAAGCGTGACGCAAGAATTAAAGAACGTCGTAAATATGGTTTAAAAAAAGCTCGGAAAGCTTCTCAATACTCAAAACGTTAATTAAAAAAAAATATTTTAATATAGACTTCTTATAAACCTTATTGCTATTTACTATGCCAAAAGAAAATATACATCCAAAATGGTTTAATGAAACAAAAGTGTATTATGACGGTCAATTAATTATGATTGTGGGTTCAACAAAACCTGAATTACATGTAGATATTTGGTCAGGGAATCATCCTTTTTATACAGGTTCGCAAAGAATAATTGATACTGAAGGGCGCGTGGAAAGGTTTTTAAAAAAATATAAGATTGAAGATACCGCTAGCTTAAATTAATAACCTAATAACCTAATAAATTAATACTTTAAAATATGCCCACTATACAACAACTTATTCGAGTCCGTCGTAAAAAAGTTCAGCGAAGAACAAAATCCCCTGCATTAAAAAGTTGCCCGCAACGTAGAGGTGTATGCACTAGAGTTCATACAATTACACCAAAAAAACCAAACTCAGCAATAAGAAAAGTTGCTCGGGTGAGGTTAACTTCTGGATTCGAGGTAACAGCATATATACCTGGTATTGGCCATAACTTACAAGAACATTCTGTAGTTCTACTTCGTGGAGGAAGAGTAAAGGATTTACCTGGCGTACGTTACCATATTATAAGAGGAACTCTGGATACAATTGGAGTAAAAGATCGACGCCAAGGTCGTTCAAAATATGGTATGAAAAAACCAGTAAAATAAAAATTAAAATTAAAATTAATAAAATAAATTATGTCTCGTCGTACAAATAAAAAGAGAAAATTTCCTGTAGCAGATGCAGTTTATGATAGTTTTTTAGTTAATTTAATGATATCAAAAATTTTAAAGAGTGGAAAGAAGACTGTAGCCCAAAAAATAATTTATGAAGCTTTTGATATTATAAAACAGAGAACAAATAGTCAGCCATTAAAAATTTTTGAGAAAGCAGTAAAAAATGTTAGTCCTGCAGTAAAAATCAAGGCTAAGCGTGTTGGTGGTTCCACTTACCAGGTTCCGATTGAAGTGAAAAAATTTAGAGGTATTAATTTAGGGTTATGCTGGATCATCCAATTTGCTAGAGCTCGCTCTGGAAAAACTATAGCCATAAAGTTAGCAAATGAAATTATTGATGCTTCTAAAGGTTCTGGAAATTCAATTCGTAAAAGAGATGAAACCCATAGAATGGCAAGATCAAATAAAGCCTTTGCGCACTTTCGTTCATAACCAGTTTCTTACATTAATTAAATAATATTTAATTAATCGCCAAAAGTAAAAAATATAAATAAAATAAAACAAGGAGTATATATTATGGCTCGTGAAAAATATGACCGTACAAAACCACATATTAATATTGGTACAATTGGGCACGTAGATCATGGTAAAACTACGTTAACTGCTGCCATTACTGCAGTTTTATCATTATCAGGTGATGCTAATGCAAAAAAATATGAGGATATCGATGCGGCCCCTGAAGAGCGCGCACGTGGGATCACAATAAACACAGCCCATGTAGAATATGAGACAGAAACACGTCATTATGCACACGTAGACTGTCCAGGTCATGCAGATTATGTTAAAAATATGATTACGGGTGCAGCCCAAATGGATGGCGCGATTCTTGTTGTTTCAGCCGCTGATGGTCCAATGCCTCAAACTCGTGAGCACATTTTATTATCAAAACAAGTTGGGGTACCTCATATTGTGGTCTTCTTAAATAAAGAAGATCAAGTGGATGATCTTGAATTAGTAGAGTTAGTAGAATTAGAAGTTAGAGAATTACTATCTAACTATGATTTCCCTGGCGATGATATACCTATAGTAACAGGGTCAGCATTACAAGCTCTTGATGCTATAAGTAATGAACCTACCTTAAAGAAAGGTGATAATAAATGGGTAGATAAAATCTACAGTTTAATGGAATCTGTTGATAGCTATATCCCAACACCAATTAGAGATGTAGATAAAGCCTTTTTAATGGCTATTGAAGATGTTTTCTCAATTACTGGTCGAGGTACTGTAGCTACTGGTAAAATTGATCGTGGAATGGTAAAAGTCGGCGAAACAGTTGATTTAGTTGGTTTAGGTGATACAAAATCAACAACAGTGACTGGTGTTGAGATGTTCCAAAAGACTTTAGATGAAGGTGTCGCTGGCGACAATGTAGGGATTTTACTACGTGGACTACAAAAAGGTGAAATAGAACGTGGGATGGTTTTAGCAAAACCAGGAACAATTACACCTCATAATACTTTTGAATCTGAACTTTATATTTTAACGAAAGAAGAAGGTGGTCGTCATACTCCTTTCTTCCCAGGCTATAGACCTCAATTCTATGTAAGAACAACAGATGTTACTGGTGAAATTTTAAGCTTTATTACTGACGAGGGTGAAAAAACTTTAATGGTTATGCCAGGGGATCGAGTTAAAATGACAGCGAAGTTAATTTCTTTAATCGCTATTGAAGAAGGTATGAGGTTTGCTATTCGTGAAGGTGGAAGAACGATTGGTGCTGGCGTTGTTTCAAAAATTATTCAATAAATAATATTTTTATGTCAAACGAAAAAATACGCATTACTTTACAGTCTTTTAATCATTTAGTTCTAAATGAGTGCTGTAAAAAAATTTCAGATGTTTTAACTAATGATAACTCAGTTTTAAAGGTTGCAGGTCCTATATCTTTTCCTACAAAAAAAAGGTCTTATTGTGTTTTACGATCTCCGCATGTAAATAAAGATTCTCGTGAACAATTTGAAATTCGTCGATATAAAAAGATTATCGATATTGAATCAAATTCAAAAGAAATAGTAAATATTTTATTATCATTAGATCTTTCTCCTGGCGTATCTACAGAATTATATAATTATAAATAATTTCTAGGTATACAATTATTTTATTATAGTTATAATAAAATAATTGTATACCTAGAAATTATGCTATCTCTAATTCTTCTAATTTAAAATTTGCCGTATTTGTACCACTATAATTAACTTTAACAAACCTTACTAAAATAGGATAATTTGATCCACCTTTTTCTATAACGGCAACCGTTCCAATATCATTATACCAATATGATTCTTTTCTTAAAATTCTTACTTTTGCTCCTCTATCTACCATAATATTATTTTTATTATTATTCTAAATTAATTAATAGTTATGAAATATATTATATACTTGGTCTAACAAAGTTTACATAAAATTTTTGTTTAGTTGTTTCTCCTTAGGATAAATGTTAATAATGAATTATTATTAACATATATGCTAAGGAGACAGATTCATGAAAAATGAAACCTCAAAAAATTTTATTGTACTTTTGGTTGGATTAGCACTTATTACGGGTTTTGTTTATTTAAAATGGGATAATTTTACTGATTTGCAAACTAATTTACTTAATTTTAGAAATAGTCATCCAGCTGAAATGATTTCATATGATGATTTTTTAAGGTATTTAGAACGTGGTGACATAAAGAAGGTAGACTTGTATGAAAATGCAGAAATTGTAGTGTTTAATTTCTTTGATTCTTTAGACAAGAGCCTAATAAAATCATCTCCAATACCTACAGTAGTAGGTATTCTTTCAATTTTTAATAATCAACAATTATCACCGATTGGTGTTAAAGTACCTGTTAGAAACTCTTCTCTAATTTTAACATTACGAGAGTATAAAGTAGATTTTACAGCTTTTCCAGTTGTAACATTTGAGTCTGTTTGGCCTATTTTAAGTGTTTTATTAATACCAGTTTTACTTTTAGTTGTTTATAGACTTTTTTTCTCTGAAGGTAGCAATTATGATTTTTTCGGAAACATACGTAAAGCTCGAGCAAAAATTCAATTGGATGCAAATACTGGTGTTTCGTTTAGTGATGTTGCTGGAATTGATGAAGCCAAACAAGAATTTGAAGAGTTTGTTTCTTTTTTAAAAATGCCCCAACTATTTACAGCTGTTGGTGCTAACCCACCAAAAGGAGTAATCATTGTTGGACCCCCAGGGACTGGTAAAACTTTACTAGCAAAAGCAATTGCTGGAGAGGCGGGAGTACCATTTATTAGTATTTCTGGGTCTGAATTTGTAGAAATGTTTGTTGGTATTGGTGCTTCACGAGTTCGTGACTTATTTGAGACTGCTGAACGAAATTCTCCTTGTATATTATTTATTGATGAGATTGATGCAATTGGAAGACAACGTGGTACGGGTGTGGGTGGAACTAATGATGAAAGAGAACAAACATTAAACCAAATCTTAACGGAAATGGATGGATTTAAGCCTACAAGTGGTATAATAGTTATTGCTGCGACAAATAGAGCTGATGTATTAGATTCTGCTTTATTACGTCCAGGTCGTTTTGATAGACAAATAACTGTTTATTTACCAAATATTTATGGACGTATAGAGATTTTAAAAGTCCATAGCCGAGATAAAAAAATAGACTCAAAAACTTCATTAAAGTATATTGCACAACGTACTGCTGGTTTTTCTGGAGCTGATTTAGCTAATATACTTAATGAAGCAGCTATTTTAACTGCTCGAGCTGATTTAGAAACGATAACGATTAAACAAATTTATACAGCCATTGAGAGAATAATTGCTGGACTAGAAGGGGTCCTTTTAAATGATTCTCGAAATAAAAGGTTAGTCGCGTATCATGAAGTCGGCCACGCTTTAACAGGTACTTTATTAAAGAATCATGATGATGTTCAGAAAGTAACTTTAATCCCACGAGGACGTGCTCAAGGCCTAACTTGGTTTACACCCGATGAGCAACCTTTAATGACAAGAGGTCAATTATCTTCTAGATTAATAGGAACACTTGGTGGTCGGGCAGCAGAAAAAGTGATTTTTGGGAAAATGGAAATAACTAGTGGTGCAAGTAATGATTTTTTCAAAGTAAATTCCTTAGCAAGACAAATGGTTACAAGATTTGGTATGTCAAGTTTAACACCAATGGCTATGGAGTTACCAAAACCCCAAATATTTTTTGGAAGAAGTGTACAAACTAGACCTGATTGTTTTCTTGATATTGCAGATAAAATTGATCTACAAATCATTGAAATGGTGGAAGATGGGTTTGAAAAAGCTTGTATTACATTAGAACGAAATCGTTTATTATTAGATCAGCTAGCGACATTATTAACACAGATTGAAACAATTGATGGGAAAGAGTTTGAACAATTTGTAAGTAGTTATACTGGGTTGCCTAAAAAACCTCAATTAAAAATTGTTGAAGTTGCAGAAGAAAAAGTTGAAGCTGAAATACAACCAGTGGTTTAGTTTAGCTAAGGTAACTTAGAATTAGAGTTATTTATACTCAAAACTATTAATTAACCTAGAATTTCATGCATAACAAATTATAGAAAAACAATTCTAATTGCTTTTCTATAATTGGTTATACATGAAATTCTAGGTTAATTCCCTAAGCTCTGCCAATCTACATCAACATCATTTAAAATTAATGAAGAATTATATATTTGTAATATAATTATTAAAAAAACTAAAAATAATAACATAGCTATACCCATAAGTAATGTTGTAGCCCAACCTGGTGCTACTTTACCATATTCAGAATTTAGAGGTCTTAAAATATCACCTAATTTTGTTTTAAAAGCCATAATTTAATTTAAGTTAATCAATAACAATTTCTTGTAAGTATAATAATTTAATAATTATAAATTTAGTAAAAACCATGGAAACATCTACAATTTTAATAATATTTGTCTCAAGTTTATTAATAGGGATTACTGCTTATTCAACCTACACAGCCTTTGGACCAGGGTCAAAACTCTTAAGAGATCCTTTTGAAGAACATGAAGACTAATACTTATAAATTATCTTTCCTGTCTATATAAAAATAGAAAGGAAAGAATAATTTTAATTATTCTTTTAATATCTTAGGTGGATCACGGAAGAAAACAGCAAAAAAAAGAACCATTAATGTTCCAATTAGTAAAATTGAATATACTAATGCTGGTTGTGAAAGTTGTGAAAAATCTATACCCATATTTTTTCCTTTTAATTAAAATTTTATTTGGATTATACTACACCTTGTTTACGAGTTGTTTCATCACCTAATTTTTGGAATGCACCAAACTCTACTTGTTCTGTAACCTCTGAACCAATTCCTGTAAATACATCACGGAATATAGTACGAGAACCATGCCATAAATGACCTAAGAAGAATAATAGTGCTAAATTTAAATGTCCAAAAGTATACCAACCACGTGGACTACTTCTGAATACACCATCAGACTCTAAACTTGTTCTATCAAACTCAAAAACTTCACCAAGTTGAGCCTTACGAGCAAATTTCTTCACAGTTGGTGCATCTTTAAAAGATTGACCATTTAATTTACCACCATAAAAACTTACATTAACACCAACTTGTTCGATGCTATATTTTGATTCTGCACGTCTGAATGGTATATCTGCACGAATAATACCATCTTTATCAATTAAAATTACAGGGAATGTTTCAAAAAAGGCTGGCATACGACGTACCGATAATTCTCGACCTTCACGATCTCTAAAAATTGGATGACCTAACCAAGCTTCTGCTATACCATCACCTTTGTTCATAGGACCAGATCTAAATAAACCACCTTTCGCTGGATTATTACCAATGTAATCATAAAATGCTAATTTATCTGGAAGACTTGACCAAGCTTCACTTTCTGATAAACCTTCGTTTAGAGATACTTCAACGCGGCGCTCAATTTCTTGTTGGAAATAACCACTATCCCATTGATATCTTGTTGGTCCAAATAATTCGATTGGTGTTGTTGCAGAACCATACCACATAGTTCCTGAAGTAATAAAGGCCGCAAAGAAAACCGCGGCAATACTACTTGATAATACTGTTTCAATATTTCCCATTCTTAAAGCTCGGTATAAACGTTGAGGCGGTCTTAAAGTTAAATGAAAACCACCAGCTAGAACCCCAAAACTACCTGCTGCCATATGATGGGAAGCTATTCCACCTGGATTAAAAGGATTAAAGCCTGAAGGACCCCATGAAGGTGCTACTGGTTGAACTTGTCCTGTTAGACCATATGCATCAGAAACCCAAATTCCTGGTCCGAAAAACCCAGTAACATGGAATGCACCAAAACCAAAACATAATAAACCAGATAAAAATAAATGTATTCCAAAAATTTTTGGTAAATCTAGAGAAGGTTCACCTGTTCTTGGGTCACGGAATAATTCAAGATCCCAATAAACCCAATGCCAAACAGCAGCTAGGAAACAAAGACCTGATAATATAATATGAGTATAAGCTACTCCTTCATAACACCATAAACTTGCAATTGGTTCAGATCTTTCACCAGCTATATCCCAACCTGTCCAAGAATCAGAAACACCTAATCTTGTCATAAAAGGCATAACAAACATACCTTGACGCCACATTGGGTTTAAAATTGGGTCTGAAAAATCAAATATAGATAATTCATATAATGCCATTGATCCAGCCCAGCCAGCTACTAGTCCTGTATGCATTAAATGAACTGCAATTAGTCTACCTGGGTCATTAAGAACTACAGTATGAACACGATACCATGGTAATGCCATTTATGAGAAGCTCCTATTAAGTGAACAGATTTTTGACTTTCTTACGATGGAGTTTATATATTTGTCTGCTAAATTTGACAACATACTCAACTCTTATTATTATATAGTATGTTATTATTTAAAAAAAATAAATTTTACTTGTACTATTTACAAAAAATAAAGCAAATTTAATACTATGGCAACTTACAAAATACATATTTTCAGCAAGGAACACGACGTGGATCAAGTCTTTGATTGTCCAGATGATACGTTTATTTTAGACCAAGCTGAAGAAGAGGGTGCAGATCTTCCATATTCTTGCCGTGCTGGAGCTTGTTCATCATGTGCAGGTCGATTAGAAAAAGGAGAGGTAGACCAATCTGACCAAAGTTTTTTAACAGATGTTGCATTAGAGAAGAATTTTATATTAACATGTGCAGCTTATCCTAAGTCAGATTGTGAAATTCAGGTTCATGCAGAAGATGATGTTCCAATCTAAAAATTATAAATAGTAATAATTATTAATTCTATATTTGCCTTTAGATAAATATAGAATTAATAATTAAACGAGTGTATTATTTTAATGTTACAACAGCACCTGCTTCCTCAAGTACTTTTTTAGTCTCTTCTGCAGCAGCCTTAGTTAATCCTTCTTTAATAACTTTTGGTGTGTTTTCAACTACTTCCTTAGCTTCTTTTAGTCCTAATTCTGTTACAGATCTTACTATTTTTAAAATAGATATTTTTTTATCTTTAGGAACTTCATCTAAACTTACATCAAATTCTGTTTTTTCTTCGCCACCTGCATTATCTTCAGAAGTTCCAGCTCCAGCATTCATCATCATGACACCACCGCCAGCAGAAGCATCAACATCAAATGTTTCTTCTATAGCCTTAACCAATTCAGCAGCTTCTAATAATGTTAATGTTTTGAATTCCTCAATTAAGTTCGAGATTTTTTCAGTCATATATATTTTTTTTTTAAGTTTTTAATTCGTTTGTCAAAAGAGGATGAAGCTAATTTGTTTATAATTTTAAGGCAGAAATATCAAGTTCGATAGAAGGCCCCATAGTACTACAAATATGGAAAGTTTTGAAATAACGACCTTTTACCCCAGGTGGTTTATTATTTTCGATTGAATTATAAACAGCAACTAAGTTTTCTAATAAATCAGAATCAGTAAAATTACTTTTGCCAATTAATAAATGAACAATACCAGTTTTATCTGCCCGATATTCTAATTTACCTTTTTTAAACTCTTCTAAAGTCAACTTTACATCAGTCGTTACCGTACCAGCCTTAGGCGATGGCATTAGACCTTTTGGTCCTAAAATTCTTCCTAATTTCGCCAATTTTGGCATCATATCAGGTGTAGCAATTAATATATCAAAATCAAGATCACCTTTAGTGATTGTTTCAATTAAATCATCAGAACCTATTACATCAGCTAAAGTTTTATATTCAGGTGTAATAGTTTCTAAGGGCATTAAGACTGCTATACGTTTTGTTTTACCCGTTCCTTTAGGCAAAATTAAAGTACTACGTAACTGCTGATCACTATACTTAGGATCAATTGATAAAGAAATATGTGCTTCAACCGATTCTATAAAGTTAGCATTTGCAGTTTCTTTCAAAAGACGAATAGCTTCATCTTGGTTATATAAGCGTTTCTCTATTCTTGCTCTATTTTCTTTTGTTCGCTTATTCAATTTCTTCATTCTTTTTTCGACCCATTAAATTAAATATTATTCTGTTATTGTAATTCCCATATTTTTTGCAGTTCCTGCAATAATTTTAAAAGCGCTATCTAAATTTTTTGTGTTTAAATCAGGCAACTTTATTTTAGCAATTTCTTCTACTTCACTTTTTGTAACTGATCCGACTATTTGTCTATTAGGTTCTGAGGCACCTTTTTTTATGTTCGTCGCCTTGACTAATAATACTGATGCTGGCGGTGTTTTTAAGATAAATGTATATGATCTATCTTCATATACAGATATTTCAACTGGAATAATCAAACCAATTTGATCATTTGTTCTTGCATTATATTCTTTACAAAAAGCGGAAATATTTACACCATGTTGACTAAGAGCTGGACCTACAGGAGGGGCTGGAACCGCTTTACCTGCAGATAAAGCAAGCTTTATTATACTTGTTACTTTTTTTGCCATATGTATTTTTTGTTTGAATTTAATACTTTTAAAATTAATAATTTTTTCAAATTTCTAGTTTCATTTCTTTTTGATAATACGCGTCCTGAAGGATTTGAACCCTCGACACTAGGTTTTGGAGACCTATGTTCTACCAACTGAACTAAGGACGCTCTTTAAAGCTAAAACCGTATAGTCTTTACAAACATAACGTTATCTAATTTTACCTTTTAGGTCAAATCCTAGGTTTATATATCATAAGAGTTTATTTTATATCCTTGCTAAGGAGGCTCGAATTGGTCATAATATATATTCTTAAAGATCCATAATTTTTGGGTAGATAAATTATTACAAATTAAAAAATCTAAGGTATTTTGGGTCAAAGATTAATTTAGTTGATCCAATTGGTCCATTTCTATGCTTAGCTATGATTAGCTCGATTATATTTTTTTCTATGGTCTCTTTATTATAATAATCTTCACGATAAAGCATAATAACAATATCTGCATCTTGTTCAATAGAATTATGAATAACTAAATGATTAGTTAAATAATTGGAATAATTTGAAATATGTAAATCATAAACAGGTGCTAACTCATAGTAACTGATTTTGTTAACTTTTTCCCATGTTATAGAATATTTATTCGAATTATTTAAAGATTTAATCCCTAGTAGTAGCTTAGCACTAATAAAATTATTTCGTATTAGCTGATCGGTTTTTTTCCATCCTTTATTTGTCAAAATTTTATGATTACTAGTTAATAATAATGCCCAACCTAAATTACTTTCTAACTTATAGATAGGTTTTTGACCAGTTAATTTTATATTTAAGATTTTTTGTTTAACTATAAAATTGCCAGTCCAGCAAAAAATAAAAGTTCTTTTTTTATCCTTAATCTTTTTTATATATCTACTAGATGAGAAATTAATGCAACCACTTTCTCTCAGATCAGCTAAAATTGGTTTTTTATTTACTCGACTCTCTACATTTCGACTTAGTTGAGAGAGAACAATAATTGGTAAATTTAAGTCACGTGCTAATTTTTTTAGATCCCGTGTAATTTTAGAAAGTTCTTGAACTCGATTTGAGTTTTGCTCCATACCTTCTAATAATTGTAAATAATCAATTACGATTAAACTTACATGTTTTGATGACTCAAGATCAATAGTTTTTATTTTTAATTTTATTTCCCCTACAGATAAGTCTGGAGTGTCATCAATAAAAAGCTTTAAGTTTGATAACTCCTGGATTGTAGCATTTATTTTGAGCCATTCTGTTTCTTTGATCCTTGAGGCGCGCAATCTTGTATTTGTTATTTCAACTTCAGATGCTAGTAAGCGATATAATAGTTGTTGTCGAGTCATTTCTAAACTAAAAAAAACAACCCCAGTATTATGATTTTGGGCAATATTTTTTGCTAAATTAAAAGCAAAAGCGGTTTTTCCCATGGAAGGACGTCCAGCAATAATGATAAGATCAGAGTTTTGGAATCCTTGAGTTATTATGTCAAACTCTATAAAAGTTGTCTTTAATCCTGGTAATCGCGGTACTCGCAGACCTTCTTCAATTTCTTTTAGAATTTGTTGTAAACCTTGTTCTACACTTATTAGATGTTGTCTTGATTTGTTTTCTGATAAAAGAAAAAAACTTTGTTCAATTTTTGTAAAAATTGTCTCTAAAGGGATTTCTGTTAAATACCCATTCTCAATTATTTCTTCACCAAGTTTTATTAGTGATCTCCTCAAATATTTTTCATAAATTAATGCTATATATTCTTCAAGATTAGTTAATCTATTAATTTGATTTAAAAGATCAAGAAGAATATTTGCTCCCCCGATCTTTAGTAAAAAACCATTATCTTGTATCCATGTAATCAAATTTATATAATCAATCGTTTTTCCTTCTGCATAAAGAATTAATAAAGCTTTATAAATAATTTGATGCGTATCTAAATAGAAAGCCTCAATTGGCAATTTTTCACTAACTAGTAAGATTGCTTCTGGTATTGTTAAGATACTCCCCAATACTAGTTTTTCAGCTAATAGGTTATATGGAAGTACTGAGTCTACGTCTAAGGATTCTAAATTACTCATAAATCACTTATTGCTAGAATATTTTATTCTGGTAAAATTTCAAGATTAATTTTGGCTGTAACATTTGTTGTTAAAGCAATTTCAATAACATATTCTCCTAATTTTTTCATTTCAGGTAATTCTAACTGGTTTTTATTTAAATCTATAGGTAAATCAACTTTATTAGTTATTAATTCTAATATATGTTTCTTTGTAATTTTACCATAAAATACTCCATTTTCAGAAATTTTCTTCTTAGTCGTAAATTTTCCGAAACTTTCTAATAATTCTTTGACACCAAGACATTTTTTGGCGAATTGTAATTGTTTTAGATCTAATTCTTTCTGTTGTGATTCAAACTGATTAATTAAATTAATAGTCGCTATTTTAGCTAGCTTTAGAGGCATTAAATAATTTCTAATATATCCAGGTTTAACTTTAATAAGTGCACCTTGGTTTCCTAATCCCTGAACATCTTTTGTTAAAATTACTTGAATTGTTTTTTTCCCCATAGTTTATATATTTATTAATTTAGATTATTATTTTAAATAACAATAACAATTGTTACTACTAGTATTGATACTATTTGTATTTTAAGTTGGTATAGCTACTTTATAATTCAACTGAATAAAAAAGTCAAATTTTAATTGATCTTTTTTGTCAAGTTGTTTTTTTATTTTTAATCCTATATAGTTATTTATTATTCATAGATATTAAAATAATAGTAAGAATTTAATGAGGAACATTATGAAAGCTAAAATACAATTTATTAAAGGGGTTGAAGAAACTACTATACCTACTATTAATATCACCCGATCAACAGATGGTACTACTGGCACAGCAACTTTTATTTTTGAAGATGCTAGTTTGTTCTATACTGGTATTAAGCCAGAAAGTGAGATATCAGGTATGTTTTTGATTGATAAAGAAGGAGTATTAAGTACGAAAGACCTTAATGCTAAATTCATTGAAGGAAAACCAAAAACCCTCCAAGCACTTTATATTATGAAAAATGCAGAAGCTTGGGATCGTTTTATGAGATTTATGGAAAGGTACTCAGATGAAAATAATTTAACATTTACTAGAGCTTAAATAATTAAGTGGTAAATGCTAGATAAAATTTAAGCTGAAGTTATTTTATATATATGTAGTATGTATCTATTTTTTAATCACTATAAAAATTTATGTATATTTCCTTAAAGTGGATACAAGAGATAATAGGAGTACAAAAACTAACTTTGCATAGGTTAATAAATAGATTAACTCTCGCTGGTTTTGAAATTGAAAGCATAACGACTAAAAACTATTTTGAAAACTTTGACATTATTTTAGATATTAGTTTTACAGCGAATAGAGCGGATGTGTCGAATATAAAAGGTTTAATAACAGAAATAATCGCTCTTTTTAAATCTAATTTTTTTTTAGAAATACCTCCTAATATAAGACCTTTAATTTTAGTAGATTCGCAAATTTCTAAGGGTGTGTTGAATTTAGATTTATCTCGAAATTCTACAATCCTTGGAAGAAATTTATTAAAAAGTAGAAGCTATAAAATTCTTAATAACTATAAACTCTGGCAGCATAACTATTCTTTATGGGAATGGTACTTACAGAGAAAATCATTTGGTAAAATTCTAAAGAACTTAAATCTTCATAAGGTTCTAGATTCAAACGAAGGTATAACCTTACGCAATATAACGAGTAAAAAATTTGAGATAAAATCATCTCCCTATTGGATAAAAAACCGCTTATTATTGATGGGATTTAATCCAGTTAATAATATTATAGATACTCTTAATTATTTAATGATAGAAACAGGCCAAGTTTTTTTTGCCTATGATCTCGAAATTTTAGAAGATCTTATGTTAACAAAAGATTTAGTTTTTATTACTAAATGGGCAACAGAGGAATCTTTATTTCCTATATCAGAATCAAAAATAATCTCATTAAATAGTAATATTTTAACTCTAACTATTAATAATAAAATAATCTCAATACCAGGTCTTATTCAAAATCATACGACAATTGTAAATAAAAATACTTCCTCTGTATTACTCCAGTACGGTATATACGACGCAAAAAAAATAAAAAAGTCATCTAAACTTTTAAATTTAAGAACTGATTATTCAATAAAGTCTGAAAAGCAAACAGATTTAAATCTATTAGAACAATCTTATTTAAGGTTGATGCATCTATTTTGGACACAAAAGATAAAGTTCGAATATGAAATTCCTATTGTTAATAAAAATACATTAAAAGATCTAGAAAATCATTTTTCTTTATTTTCTAGATATATAAAACAATGTGAAAAAAAAATAAAAATATCTTATAAAAACATTAAACAGTTGACTGGTCCTTATAATAACTCTAGTGCTTTAAATAAGTTCCAAATAGTAAAAAATTTAAAATTACTTAATTTTAAAATTGATCTACAAACAGATAATAACTGCTATGTTCTTATACCATTAGCAAGAAAAGTAGATATTGAAAGAGAAGTAGATATTGTAGAAGAAATTATAAGAGTTATAGGGTTTAATAAATTCAAACCTTTAAAATTAACTAATAATAAATTTGGATACTTAACTAAAAATGAAAAACTCAAAAGAAGATTAAGATCTTATTTTCTCAACCTAGGTTTTAATGAAAGTATTCATTCTATTCTAATAAAAAAGGATTCAAAAAGTGGAGTAACTTTGAAAAACCCACTTTTTAATGATTCGTCTGTTCTTAGACTAAGTTTATTAAATGGCCTTATTGATAAGGTTAAATTTAACCAAAAAAATATTGGGGAAATTTTTGAGACCTTTGAATTGGGAAGAGTATATAAACTATTATCAGATGGAAAAAAAAAAGAAATAGAAGTTGTTAGTGGAATTTTTGGAGGTCAAATATTTCATTCAACTTGGGGTAGTGAAAAATCCTCTATTAGTTGGTTTGAAGCTAAAGGAATTATTGAAACTCTAATTGAAAAATTAAATCTACAATTACCAATCTATTGGAATCCAATAAATGTGTGTGGAACAACCTTTCATCCTAATCTTACTACTGATTTATTTATAGGAAATCAAAAATTAGGTACATTTGGTCAGATACATCCAACTTTAGCCTTAAAAAATAATATACAAAAAAAGGTTTATTTATTTGAGATTAATACGGAAATATTAAATCGTTTTTCCCATAGTAAAAATTTAATTAATTATATTCCATATTCTTCTTATCCTATTTCTTATATAGATTTAAGTTTTATAATAAACAAATCTATCTTTTCATACGAAATCGAAAAAGTAATTTATTTACTAGCTCAGCCATTATTAAAATCTATAAGTTTATTTGATTATTATTCTAAAAAACCTATAAAAGAAGGTTATTGTAGTTTAAGTTTCAAATTAACGTTCCAATCAGAGAGTCGGACTCTATCTAATGATGAAGTCCTAGGGATTATTAACCCTGTCATTCTATATTTAGAAAAACATTATGATATAAAATTTCAAGAATAGATTTTGTATGTATCAATTTTTAATCTTAAACGAGGTAAAGGAAAATTATGTTATTATATATCGTTACATCAAAATTTGATTTCAATAAATTTGGCCTAATTTTATCCAAATATAGTTATAAAGTAAAAACTAATGATATATTAGCTGGAATTATTATAGGAATAGAATCTAATTATGCTCTAGTTGATCTTGGATTAGAGCAAGTATGTTTCTTACCGTTAAAGGAAATTTCTATTTCCCCAATCTCTAGTCCAACCGATCTCTTAAATGTGAATTATATTGGAGAGTTTTTAATACTTGATATTAATAAAAACTCTAATCGAATTATAGTTTCAATGAAACGAGTACAATCCATTTATTTATGGAATCGCTTGAGACAAATAGATTTTTCCAATATAACTATTTATGCTAAGTTTAGTAAATCCTTAACAAAAGGGAAGCTAATAATTTTTAATGGTTTATTTTTTTTTGTATTAAATATAAATATTCCAAAGTACTATCTGAGAATAAAGAATAAAAATCTTTTTATGCCATTTAAATTTTTAGAAGTGAAAGATTATTTTCATATTGCTCATGTCAGTTCCAAACTAGCTGTTTTTAACAAGGTAAATAAAAATTTAGTTAGTGGGCCTACTTATTTGGGAAATGTTACTTCTATTAAATATTTTGGTGTTTTTGTTAATATTCTAGGGGTAAACTGTTTATTACATATTTCTGAAATCTTAAAAAAAAAAAATCAGATAGAAAATCTTTCATCTTTATATAAACTTGGTGACCAAATACCTTTAAAAATCATATCAAAAGACATAGAGCGAGGAAGAGTTTCAGTGGCTCTAAAAGATTGAGTTTTTAACCTCCGCCTACAATAGTAATAATTTCTATATTATCTTTTTTTTTTAAATAGGAAAGTCTATTGTGTAACTCTAAGTTATTATATATTTTTCCATTATATTCGATTATTACGAGTTCTTTTTGATAATTAAAGAATTCTAATAAATCAAATATTTGAGAAGGTTTATTTAGATATACTTTATATGTCAAGCCATTTACGGATAAGGATAAAAGGAAAAAATTTATTTTCATTTCTTTAATTTTTAATTAATATATGTATACAGTATATTATAGGTATTAAGGTGGGTGTAGCCAAGTGGTTAAGGCAGTGGGTTGTGATTCCGCCATTCGCGGGTTCAAGTCCCGTCATTCACCCTCTATACGTAAAATTAAATATATAATTGTTAGATATCAAATATTTAGTGCTGGTGTAGCTCAATTGGTAGAGCAACTGATTTGTAATCAGTAGGTTGAAGGTTCAAGTCCTTTCACCAGCTAAGTTCTAATTATTATTTAGAAGAAGTTTATTTGCGTAAATTTATGGATAGCCTATAGAATAGAGGTGTGAGCAAGTAAAATTTGGGGCGGTTAGCTCAGTGGTAGAGCGTCTGCCTTACAAGCAGAGGGTCACTGGTTCAAGTCCGGTACCGCCCATTAATACCGAATCTACAAAAATTAATTACTTGACGCCAATTGGTATATCTAAACTTAGTTAGAAAGCTAAATTTGATACATGTTAGCGGGCTAAAAATCGGTAAATAAGTTTTCAAAGTAACTATAGCGGCGAATGGTTGGAATAATTATTCGGATAACTTATGTTAAGTGAGTATGGATATGGATTAAAGGCTTTTAGTAAAATTTAAATTTTTTTCTAAAAGAAAATTTCCTGATTGGGGATTGGACATAAAAAATAAAATTCTTGACACCTATTAAAAGATTTAGTATAATTTAAGTATGCAAATATTAAATCTATCTTTTAGTCTACTTTTTTATTTTTTTAGAGAAAATAAAATAAATGTCTCATTATACATCTATTAAAACGAAGTACACAAACCCTAATATATTAAAAAAAGTAATTAATAAGTTAGGCCACCCTTACGTAGAGCATAATCTTAATAAAACTATTGAGGTTCCTATAAATTTTTCCAAAAGCTTGAAATCTAGCATATATAATGATTTAAATCAGAATTACTTAGCTTTTGGATTAAGAAATTTATCTTATGACATAATTACAGATTCACAGTCATGGACACAAAAGGAAAGAATTAATATATTTTTGAAAAAAATAGAATTAAATTACGGTTATTCAGAGACTATTACTCAAGCTCTTGATTTAGGTTTTATTAGATCAAAAGTTCTTACAACAAATAGAAATAATAATAGATTTATCTTCCAACGATATGTAGAAATTAAACGTTAGATAAATAAAATGAATTCGATTACTATAACTTAATTAAAATAGTAGTCGATTCAATAAAATTTCGAAGCAAAAAATTATATTGGGTAATCTGCTACCCTGACTTTTTAAAACTCATAATACTTTCTATAAAGGTTAAGAAATAAAATTTATCAACTTTTTTCTATAAAAACTACTTAAAAAGGTTAGTAAATTAACTATAAAAATTTAAACTTAATCCTAAATTGGGATAAACATTTTAGCTGATTAAAACTTAAAAGAATTAAGATTAAAATTTTTAGGAATATATTTATCATAATAAATATAGACAAGAATTATCTTATTCGATAAAATCTTAAGATAACTTAATTTGCTAAAAAAAGAATAAGAATAAACTATATAATATACTTAAATAATCAAGTATAAGAAAAAGTAATCATAATAAAACAGGCAATTAAAAAATCTAACCTATATATCTATTTTATATACTAAAAAAATAATATGATGACTGATACAAATGCTACATTACAACAACTTGTAAATCAACCTTACAAATATGGGTTTTCTACTGAGGTTGAAATTGATACACTACCACCCGGGTTAAATGAAAAAATAATAAGGAATATTATTAAAAAGAATGATGAACCGGATTATATGTTCAACTTTAGGATCGGAGCATTAAAGAAATGGAGACAAATGAAAAGCCCTACTTGGGCAAAATTAGATTTTTTAGAAATGGATTACCAAAAAATTGTTTATTATTCAGCTCCAAAAACAAAAAAGACTCTCGCGAATTTAGATGAAGTAGACCCTGAAATAAAAGATACATTTGATAAATTAGGGATCTCATTAAATGAACAAAAACGTTTAGCAAATGTTGCTGTAGATGCTGTTTTTGATAGTGTTTCGATTGCAACAACTTTTAAAGAAGAGCTAGAAAAATATGGAGTTATTTTTTGTCCAATCTCAGAAGCTATTAAAAATTATCCTCATTTAGTAAAACAATTTTTAGGTAGTGTAGTTCCTTTTGGTGATAATTTTTTTGCTGCACTAAATTCTGCTGTGTTTACCGATGGATCATTTTGTTATGTACCTAAAAATTTAAGGTGCCCATTAGAGTTATCAACCTATTTTCGTATCAATAATAAAGAATCTGGTCAGTTTGAGCGTACCCTAATTATAGCAGAGGAGGGTAGTTATATTAGTTATCTGGAAGGTTGTACAGCTCCACAATACGATACTAACCAATTACATGCAGCCATTGTAGAATTAATAGCATTAAAGAATGCAGAAATCAAATATTCAACGGTTCAAAATTGGTATGCTGGTGATAAAAATGGGGTAGGTGGTATTTATAACTTTGTAACAAAACGTGGGTTATGTATAGGAGAAAACTCAAAGATATCTTGGACGCAAGTCGAGACAGGATCTGCTATTACCTGGAAATATCCTAGTTGTGTTTTAGTTGGTAACGACTCTAAGGGAGAGTTTTATTCAGTAGCCTTAACAACTAATATGCAGCAAGCTGATACAGGTACTAAAATGATTCATGTGGGGTCAAATACTAAAAGCCAAATTATTTCTAAAGGTATTTCTAGTGGGTATTCAAAAAATAGTTATCGTGGGTTAGTTAAAATTGGTACCAAGGCCTTTGATAGTCGTAATTTTTCTCAATGCGATTCACTATTATTTGGAGCCGATGCACAAGCAAACACATTTCCTTATATACAGGTACAAAATTCAACTTCAAAAATCGAACATGAAGCTTCCACTTCAAAAGTTGGAGAAGAACAACTGTTTTATTTGTTACAGCGTGGCATTAATGCAGAAGATGCAGTTACCTTAATCCTTACAGGTTTTTGTAAGATTGTTTTTGATGAATTACCAATTGAATTTGCTTCTGAGGTTGAGCATTTATTACGAATAAAATTAGAAGGGAGTGTTGGATGAGTACTAAAACAATACCATTATTAGAAATTAAAAATTTACATGCGAATATTAATAACAACAAGATTCTAAAAGGAGTTAATTTATCAATTTTTGAGGGAGAAATACACGCAATCATGGGTACAAATGGTTCTGGAAAAAGTACACTCTCTAAAGTCATCGCTGGTCATCCATCGTATGAGGTAATAGAAGGAGAAATTTTATTTAAAGGAAAAAACATTTGTGATTTAGATCCAGATTTACGTTCCCATTTAGGATTATTTTTAGCTTTTCAGTATCCAGTAGAGATTGCAGGTGTGGATAACCAAGAATTTCTTGAAGCAATTTATAATGCAAAACAAGTCTCAATGAATCTACCTAAAGCAAATCCTTTATTCTTTTATGAGTTGCTAAGAGAAAAATTAAAAATGGTTAATTTAGACGAAAGCTTTATTTCAAGAAACGTTAATGAAGGGTTTTCAGGAGGAGAGAAAAAAAGGAATGAGATTCTACAATTCGCTTTACTAGATTCTATATTAGGGATTTTGGATGAAACAGATTCAGGTCTTGATATTGATGCATTAAAATCAATTTCTGAAACAATTAACGTATTAATGAAAAATAAAACTAAAAGTATAATACTGATTACTCATTATAAAAGATTATTAGAATATATAAAACCAGATTTTATCCATGTCATGCAAGATGGGCAAATTGTTAAGACTGGGGATGCTACGCTAGCAAACTTATTAGAAGAAAAAGGTTACGATTGGTTAAAACCTACAATTAGTTAAAATTGTCAATTAATAGAATTCAGTCATCCTGTTGAACACAATTACTTAAATTATTCTCAACAGGGTGTCTGAACATACGGATAATTTATTGTGTTTCCTTATTCTGATCAAAAATGTTTTTATATGTTCTAGAAAAATAAATATTGACTAATCTTAAAGATAATTTAAAAAAATGACATTAAATTAAATAAGGTTTGTTTTGTAATAACTTCAATTACTAATATTAGGATTAAAGCAACCATTGCTACACGGCCATTTAGAATCTCGCTTTTTAAATAAAACCCCCATCTAGCTTCGTAATCATTAGAGTTTTTATCTATATTATTTATATTATCCATAAAAATATAATTTCAAGGTGAAAAAGATTGCCATTAAAATTATTTTTCTGTTTCTATTAAAAAAAGAATGATTTTATACTATAATTCTATAGTATATCATTTACTAAACTTTTTTGAGATTAATACAAGCATATGAAACCATTACAGGATTTAGCTTCTTTTTTATATTTCCTTACTATATTTAAATATTATTTAAGAGCTTGAACTTTTTTTTAATTTGACAAAAGGTTTAGATATGGAATATTATTACTTTGTATACAACACTAACGTTTTTAGAGTTAATATTTTAGATATTCTCAATAAAAACATTAATATAAAATTTATTAAAAATAGGAGATAAAAAATAATGAAATTGTCAATAGAAGGTGTCGGAGAATTCTTATATAATTTCGTTGATACTCGTCTTCCTCAGGGAATGGTGTTAAATGATTTGACTGGAAGAGATTACCTTTTTTTAACGATATTATTTACAGTATTGTTCCTTAAAGGATATTATTGGGCGTTATCTATACGTTTTCTTGTACAATGGTTTCCAAATGTTAATCCTTATATTCATCCAATGTTTGGGTTAATAGTTATTACCGATATTTTTCTAAAAGAATTTCAAGGTTTATTACCAACTATATTCGGTATGGATATGTCTGCAATGATGGCATTTATATGTCTTGAGTGGATGATACGAACCTTAGAGTCAATTGTAATTATATAATAAAAAACATAAATTATAAATAAAAATGCTAAAAATAAGATTTAAGCGTGGTGGTCGTAAAAAACAACCCTTTTATAAAATTGTAGTAATGGATGTTAGGACAAAACGTGATGGTAAAGTATTAGAAGAATTAGGTTTTTATAATCCAATGAATAAAACTTTTCATATTGATCGCGAACGAACAATCAGTAGATTAGCTAATGGTGTACAGCCTACGGAAGTGGTAAAAAACTTGTTAAGGAGATCTTCTAAATTTTAATAAATTATAAATAATTTAATTATGTCGAACGATAATATTTATGTATTTAAGATCATTTGGAGCAAAAATTACTTGGGATTAGCCGTAGATAAAAAATTACAAAATAAGTGTACGATGCCAATTACCACTTTTTTTTTTTGGCCTAGAGAAAATGGTTGGCAACTACTAAAAGAAGAATTATCTTATAAACCATGGATGTCAAAAGATGATTGTATTGATATTTTAAATGATTATACAACAATTATAAACTATTGGTTAGCAAACGTTGATGACATAGAAGGTATAACAAAATTGGTACGTGATAGTTCAAAATTAAAATATGAGCTTTTAGGTAAATTTTAGAGCTAGAAGTCAAATAAAAACCCTTACAGTTTTTTATTTGACTATTTTTGAAACTATAATTATAAAGTTTTAAGGTAGTCGTAGTCATCTAAAAAAGGTTTCATTGATACTGATGAATATATATTTTCAAAATGAAAGTGCTTAGAAAAAGAAACAAGATCTTAGCTGTTTTTAAATCTATCAAAGATTTAGATCCTCTTTTTTTTGAATTACTTATGGACAGCATAAGAGATTCTAATAAAACCCTAATAGTAAAGAAAAACCCTAAAGCCTTATTAATTATTTATTCGAATATTTTTGCAACCAAAAAATTAAATATCCCACTAGCAAAAGAGAAGACCTTAGGTATAATGATTAATAAGGTTAATAAAAATAATATTGCCTCATTATATTCGGAAATAAAGCAGAAACCAATAATAAAAATCAATTTTAGAGACAAACAATTAGATTATCAACTTAAAAATAGAAAAAACCTTTTTTTTAATCTTTATTTAAATCGACAGAATGAACTTCTTAGTTCACAGGTGATAAGCTATGTCAAAATAATTCAAAGTTTTAATAAAATTTAAGACTACTAACTGGGGTAGGAGGATTCGAACCTACGAATGGCGGAGTCAAAGTCCACTGCCTTACCACTTGGCTATACCCCAAAAATAATACATTATATTATATGAGCTTGGAGGGACTCGAACCCCCGACACCGTGGTTCGTAACCACGTGCTCTACTCCAACTGAGCTACAAGCCCTATATAAATATAATACACTAGTCTACTAGTTTATACTGTATAAAAACAATTTTTTATTTTATTATTGTAATATTTGATAGAGATATATTTCTCTTTGGAATAATCAACTCTCCTTTTAAGTTTATTAGTAAATTAATTTTTAATTTAAAAATATTAGTTTAAATAAAATGGTACGTTATAGAGGCCCTCGTTTAAAAATCATTAACAGATTAGGTGATTTACCCGGTTTAACAAAAAAAGTAGTAATAAAACAAGAAACATCTGAACAAAAAAAGGCAAAAGCCTCACCTTATAAAATTAGACTAAATGAGAAACAAAAATTACGTTATAACTACGGAATAACAGAGTCACAATTATTAAGATATGTTAAAGAAGCCAGAAGAAGAAAAGGGCTAACTGGTTTTTTATTAATGCAACTTTTAGAGATGCGATTAGATAATATTATTTTTCGTTTGGGATTAGCTCCAACTATACCAGCGGCAAGACAATTTGTTAATCATGGGCATGTAATGATAAATGGAAAAAGAGTAAATATACCTAGTTTTCAGTGTCAACCAAATGACATCATTACTTTTTCTAAAAAACCTAAAACAATTGCATTAATTAAATCTAATTTAGACCAAAGTAAAAGCTCAAATCCAAATGATAATGTTTCCAATAGTCATTTAGAATTTGATGCACAATTATTGACTGGTAAAGTTCGAAATTTAATACAACGTAAAGATCTTAGGTTTAAAATTAATGATATGTTAGTCATTGAATACTATTCACGACTTGTTTAAAGAGATAAGTTTAACTCTCTAAGTTATTTTTATCTAAAGAGAGATTTATTCTCTCTTTTTCTTCTTCTTTATTTATTACTAAGCCTTCTATTGTGGTAGAAAGTTTTCGCGACAAAGACATTTCACTATTTGATTTAGAGGGTTCGACCATAGGATAACAATTTTCGTCCTCTAACACATTACATTCAAGTAAAACGGGATCTGTGCCTTCTAAAGCATCTCGTAAAGTACGCCATATTTGTGATTGGCGTTCAGTATATAAATTTCTTATGCCATAAGCATTTGCAAGTATATCAAATTTTGGTGCCCCTTCAGACATATTTGAATGTGAGTATCGACTCTCATAAAAGGTTTCTTGCCATTGGCGTACCATTCCTTGCCAATGATTGTTAATTACGACAATTTTGATTCGTAAATTATACTTAGAGATAGTTCCTAATTCTTGTAAATTCATTTGAAAACTAGAATCACCAGTAATACAAATAATATCCTCTTTTGGATAAGCTATTGCTGCCCCTATAGCGGCAGGTAGGCCAAAGCCCATTGTACCTAGTCCAGCACTAGATAACCATTTACGACGTTGACATTTTGTATACTGCGCTGCCCACATTTGATGTTGTCCAACATCCGTAGTAATTATCGCATAAGGTTTAATTTCTGATATTGTTTTGATGACTGTCTGTGGTAATAGTACATCATCAATAGTTTGTGGTAATGGTGAATAATCACCAGGGATCGGTAATAATGGAAATTGTTGTTTCCATTCAGCCGTTTGTTTATACCATTCTTTGAATTCTTCACGGAGAGGTTTTTCTAACCAGCTATGTTCTGGACGAGCCATTAGTAATAAAAATTTTTCCAATATTTTTTTTATGTCCCCTACGATACCAATCCCAACATTTTTATTTTTCCCAATTTCTGCTTCGTCAACATCAATATGAATAATAAATGCTTTACAAGCAAAATCTTGTAATTTTCCAGTAACTCTATCATCAAACCTAGCACCAATAGCAATTAATAGATCGCAATTCGATATAGAAAAATTTGCCGATACAGTACCATGCATTCCTAACATACCTAGAGATAATCGGTTATTTTCATTAAAAGCTCCTTTTCCAGTTAATGTTGTCGTCACAGGAATTTTATAACGATAAACAAATTCTGACAATTCGCGCGTAGCCCTTGAACTTATAACTCCCCCCCCAATATATAATAATGGCTTTGACGATATTGAAAGTCTATGCAAAGCCATTCTTATCTTATCTGATTGGTTTTTAACCTTATATCGCCAACCTAAAACTTTATGTACTGTTGTTGCATAGCAAGGAGTGAATTTTTTGATTTTTTCTAAACCTACGTTTTTTGGTATATCAATTAAAACTGGACCTGGTCTACCATTTTGAGAAACATAGATTGCCTCCGCAAGAATTTGCGATAAAAATCTTGATTCTAAAACGACATAGGAATGCTTAACTAATGATAAGGTTATCCCATAAATATCGATTTCCTGGAAAGCGTCAGTACCAAGAAATTGAGTACCAACTTGACCTGTTATTACAATCATAGGAATTGAATCTAAATAGGCAGTTGCAATTCCAGTAACTAAATTTGTTGCCCCAGGACCTGATGTTGCAAAACAAACCCCTACCTGTCCACTAGATCTACTGAAGCCATCTGCTGCGTGTGTTGCAGCTTGCTCATGCCTTACTAGGTAGTGTTTAATAAACTTTTTTTCTTCCCAGAAAAATAATTCGTCATAAATAGGTAAAATAGCTCCACCAGGGTAACCAAACACAGAATGAATACCACTTCGAACTAATGTGTCAAAAAGAGCAAATGCTCCTGTCTGAAGGTATAATGTGTCTTCATGAATTTCCTGAATATTTTTAAAAAGAGTACTCTTTTTATTTTCTTCTTTTTCATCAAGATTGTGGTCTTGATTATATAATTGTTCACCACCTTTTTTTTCTGAGTATTTAAGTCTAAGTCTTTCCTCCCGATCTAACTCTCCCCTTATTGAAGTACGTCGTTCGTAGACATATTTTGAAGAATATGTTGTATAAGTATTACGTTGTGGACTTGTTGAAAAATAATAGATTTTTTGATCTTCTTTTTTTTCTACTTTTGTTTCTACTTTTTCTTTAGGTTGATCCTCAGAATAAGTTACTAAATTAAAGAACTGTTTAGTTGTCATAAATTAATTATCCTAAATAAAATAAGTTTGGTAAAAGAATTTACTCAAAATTAAGCATTGCTTTTAAAATACAAAATAGAGTAATTAAAACACTAATAAAAAAAATGTAGATTATTTTTTTATCATCAAATTTTTTTAATATTACAACAATAGGGTTTATTACTATTAAAATTAAACCAATCATTGAAGATAGAAAAAATCGTGGGTAACGTAATAAATTATCCCAAAAAATCATTTTTTAAACCTTTTTTTTATTTTTTTATTAACAATTTTCTTAAATAAATTTTATAGCTCTGAACTTTTAAGTTTTTTTACCAGCTAAATTTGTTACAACACAAATTAGTGTTATTGCACAAATATTTTAATATAATAAATCCTAATTTTAGAGCTTATTCATCTCTAAAAAACCTAAAATTTATTATTATAAATTGCTATCTTTAATATACAATATAAACCTTTTGTAATTCAATCAATTTAATCCTAAGCTATTAATATAATATTAAATATACTTTTTTTATTTTATTCTATAGTAAAATAAAAAAAAAGTATATTTAAAATTTGAATTTATATAAATTAATATAGTAAAGTAGTAGTATATGATAACTTTATCTTATATATCTGACACAAGTCTTAAAAATTTATAAAAACATACATAATTATGACACTACTTATTCTTGGAGGAACGGGAACTTTAGGTCGACAAATTGTTAGAAAAGCTTTAGAAAACGGTTTTCAAGTTCGTTGTATTGTCCGTAATAAAAAAGCCGCTAATTTTTTAAAAGAGTGGGGCGCCGAATTAGTTTATGGTGATTTAACGATACCAGAAACTTTACCCTTTTCTTTTCAAGGAGTTACAGCAGTTATTGATGCTTCAACTACAAAATCAGAGGACAATGCTGAATTAATACATGTTGATTGGTATGGTAAATTAATTGTTATAGAATTATCGAAATATATTCAATTAAAACGTTTTATATTTTTATCTATCTTAAACTCAGAAAAATACCCATATATAACCCTTATGCAAATGAAATATAGGATTGAAAAATTTATAGAAAGTTCGACAATACCTTTTACGATATTTAAATATGCTGGGTTTTTTCAAGGACTTATATATCAGTATGCTATACCTATCTTAGAACAAAAACCTATTATAATTACTCTAGAATCTCCAACAATCTCTTATATTGATACCCAAGATGCGGCATTCTTTTGTATTAAAAGCCTCTCTATTAAAGAAACAAAGAATAAAGTATTTGCCACTGGAAGCTCCCAAGCTTGGAGATCAGAGGAAATTATTGAACTATGTGAAAAATTGTCAGGGCAAAAAGCGAAAACTCAAAGGGTTCCTGTATTATTGTTTAAGCTCTTTAGACAAATAACAGGTTTTTTTGAATGGAGCCTTAAGATTAGTGATCGTTTAGCATTTATTGAGGTGATAAATAACACTCAAAACTTTACATCTTCGATTAATTATACGTATGATCTACTAGACATTAACAAAAAAGAAATATTAGAATTGGATTTTTATTTCCGAGAATACTTTGAAATGATGCTTAACCTTTTAGAAAGATTAAATGTAGGGCAAATGAAAAAAACAAAGACTTCTATTATTTAATATATTACCTATGAACCATGCAGTTTTTGTTGTAAAATTAGTTGAGAAACCTATTCATTTAAATTATAAAGAATATGAAACTATTGAAATAAAAGTACAATTTCCAGTTCTTCGACAAAAGGATTCTAGGAGCGAACTAACACTGCTACTTTGGGGTGATTATCGAAATGATTTTTTAAAGTACTATAAAGTCCAAGATTATTTAATTATTCAAGGGATATTAACTTTGAAAGGTTATAAAGATAGAGAAAATGAACCAAAGGTTATTGTTAAAAGAATTTATCCATTTTTATTAGTTTAAAAACTAATAAAAAAAGTTAAATTCTATTTAAATTGAAAGAATCCAAGAATAAAATCACTCTTAAGTAGAAAAAACTATCTAGATAGTTTTTTCTACTTAAAAATTATTTAGTCAATTGGACGCATTGAAAGTACAGCCTCTGTTTGTCTGTTTATTCCTTTTTCAAAACCTGCAGCTGCAGCTCTTGAACGACCAGAATGCCACCAGTGACCTACTAGTAAGAAGAAACCTAAGAAGAAATGAGAACATGTTAACCAAGAACGAGGTGATACGTAGTTTACGGAATTTATTTCTGTAGCTACACCACCAACTGAATTTAAAGAACCTAATGGAGCATGAGTCATATACTCAGCTGCTCTACGTTCTTGCCAAGGTTGGATATCGTTTCTAATTTTGTTAATATCTAAACCATTTGGACCACGTAAAGGTTCTACCCATGGAGCACGTAAATCCCAAAAACGCATTGTCTCACCACCAAAAATGATTTCACCACTTGGTGATCGCATTAAATATTTTCCTAAACCAGTTGGTCCTTGTGCCGAAGCAACATTTGCACCTAGTCTTTGGTCTCTTACTAAGAAAGTAAAAGCTTGTGCTTGTGAAGCTTCAGGACCAGTAGGACCAAAGAATTCACTCGGGTAAGCTGTATTGTTATACCATACAAAAATAGACGCAGTAAGACCCATAAGAGATAAAGCTGCTAAACTATAAGATAAATAAGCTTCACCCGACCAAACAAAAGCTCTACGAGCCCATGAGAATGGTTTAGTTACAATGTGGAATACACCACCGATAACACAAAGCGCACCTACCCATATATGGCCACCTACAAGATCTTCCATATTATCAATTGAAGTGATCCAACCATCACCACCAAAAGGTGATTTGAAAACATACCCAAAAATAATAAATGGGTTTATAGTTGGGTTCTCAATAAATCGAACATCACCACCACCTGGTGCCCAAGTATCATATAATCCATAACTAAATAAGTTACCTGGCATAGCTCTAAAAGCAAATAATAATGCACCTAGGCCAAGGAAGATTAAATGAATACCTAAAATAGATGTCATTTTATTTTTGTCACGCCAATCATAACCAAAAAATGGGAATGATTCTTCTAGTGTATCTGGACCAATTAATGAATGGTAGATCCCACCAAAACCTAATACTGCTGAAGAAACTAAATGTACAACACCAACAACAAAGTATGGATATGTATTAATGATTTCTCCACCAGGACCAACTCCCCAACCTAAAGTGGCTAAATGAGGTATTAAGATAAAACCTTGCTCATATAGCGGTTTTTCAGGGATAAAATGAGAAACTTCAAATAAAGTCATAGCACCTGTCCAAAAAACCATGATACCTGCATGAGCTACATGTGCACCTAATAATTTACCAGATACATTGATAAGACGAGCATTACCAGACCACCAAGCAAAACCTGTAGATTCAATATCTCTACCTGCAACAACATTAAAGGGCGTTTCCACGTGGTAAAACCTCCTCAGGGAATACAAAGTTTTCATGTGGCTGATCTTGTGCAGCCATCCAAGCACGGATACCTTCATTTAATAAAATATTTTTAGTGTAGAACGTTTCAAATTCTGGATCTTCTGCTGCACGAAGCTCTTGTGATACAAAATCATAAGCTCTTAAGTTAAGAGCAAGACCTACGATCCCAATTGCACTCGTCCATAAACCTGTTACAGGTACAAAAAGCATAAAGAAATGTAACCAACGTTTATTTGAAAAAGCTACCCCAAAAATTTGTGACCAAAAGCGGTTTGCCGTTACCATAGAATATGTTTCTTCAGATTGTGTAGGTGTGAAAGCACGGAAAGTGTTTGCAGCATCACCATCTTCGAATAAAGTATTCTCTACCGTAGCTCCATGGATAGCACATAATAATGCTCCACCTAAAATTCCAGCAACACCCATCATATGGAATGGGTTTAATGTCCAGTTATGGAAACCTTGTAGGAATAATAAGAAACGGAATATAGCCGCCACACCAAAACTTGGTGCAAAGAACCAACTTGCTTGGCCTAACGGGTATAATAAGAAAACAGAAACGAAAATTGAAATAGGCCCAGAAAAAGCTATAGCGTTATAAGGACGGATCCCTACTAAACGAGCAATTTCAAATTGGCGTAAACAAAATCCAATTAAAGCAAATGATCCATGTAAAGCTATAAAAGCCCATAAACCACCAATTTGACACCAACGTGTGAAATTCCCTTGAGCTTCCGGTCCCCATAAAAGTAAAAGTGAATGACCCATACTGTTTGATGGTGTTGAGACTGCTGCTGTTAAAAAATTACAGCCCTCTAGGTATGAAGTTGCTAAACCGTGTGTATACCATGAAGTAACAAAAGTTGTTCCTGTGAACCAACCACCAAGAGATAGATAAGCACAAGGAAATAAAAGTAACCCTGACCAACCTACGAAAACAAAACGATCTCTTTTTAACCAGTCATCTACAAGGTCAAATAACCCACTACGCTCTGTTTGTCCAATTGCAATAGTCATACGTTAATTACTAATTATCGAATGCGAGGAATAATAAAGTAGATAATGGTAGTTTTTAAATTATTTGTTTATCCGACTTATCTAACCAGCTAATTTGTTTTAATCACTTATATTTCAGGTTCTAGCATTGATAGAATCAATATTTAATCTATTATCGAAAAACTAAATATCTTACTTTTTGAAGCTCCCCAGGTAGGATTTGAACCTACGACCAATCGGTTAACAGCCGATTGCTCTACCACTGAGCTACTGAGGAATGTTTAGATAGCATCTTATTGTAACACATAAATCAATATACTACTTATATTAATTAAAATGATCGACATATCAATTGAACTAGAGTGATTAAGACCAGAGTATATTTAAAAAAACTTACTCAATTTTATGAATTAATAATCTTGTCATTTTTTGTCTGTGACCTATTTTTTTACGGTATTTCTTTTTTGGTTTCATTTTAAAAACAAGAATTTTAGGGCCTAAAAAGTGCTTGCTTATTTTACCTTTTACTAAAATGTTTTGTAAATAAGGTTGACCAATATGAGTAGTTGTTTTATTTTTAGCAAATAAAATTCGTCGAATCAAGATTGTACTACCAATTTTAAGAATCAGTCTATTGAATTCGATAAATTTTTTTGGTTCTACCCAAAACTGTCGACCACTTGCTTCTATAATTGCATATTCCATTTCCATTGAACAAAAATTACAAGACCTTAAGGAATAGTATTTCAAATTTCTTGATGCTAAGGTGTTTAGTTTTTCATAAAGTTTAAAAGTCTAGGCATAAGCTATCTTCCCAAAGGACTCCTCCTTAAGTATTGTTACTGTTATAGTGTTTCACCATTGAGTTCGAAATGGATCAATGTGGTTCCACTATCCTTTAAACACCAAGACAATAATTTTTAAAGCTAGAAAAAAGTTCAAGTCCTCGATCTGTTAGTACATCTCAGCTTCATATATTACTATACTTGCACTTAATGCCTATCTTATAACTATCCTCGAAAGAATAATATGTAAACGGCTAGTCTTGCCGTGATCTTACTTGTTTTCACAATAAGAGTACTCATCTTGAGGTGGGCTTCCCACTTAGATGCTTTCAGCGGTTATCCTTTCCATACGTAGCTACCCAGCGTTTACCATTGGTATGATAACTGGTACACCAGCGGTATGTTCTTCTCGGTCCTCTCGTACTAAAGAAGAATCCTCTCAATACTCTAACGCCTACACCGGATATGGACCGAACTGTCTCACGACGTTCTGAACCCAGCTCACGTACCGCTTTCATGGGCGAACAGCCCAACCCTTGGGACGTACTACCGCCCCAGGATGCGATGAGCCGACATCGAGGTGCCAAACCTCCCCGTCGATGTGAACTCTTGGGGGAGATCAGCCTGTTATCCCTAGAGTAACTTTTATCCGTTGAGTGACGACTTTTCCACTCAATATCGCCAGATCACTAAGACCGACTTTCGTCTCTGTTCGACTTGTAGGTCTCACAGTCAAGCTTCCTTTTGCCTTTGCACTCTACGATCGATTTCTGACCGATCTGAGGAAACCTTTGTACGCCTCCGTTACCTTTTAGGAGGCGACCGCCCCAGTCAAACTGCCCGCCTGAAACTGTCCCCTAACCGGCTAACGATATAGGGTTAGAATTCTAGTTTTATTAGAGTGGTATCTCACTGATGGCTCCGCTAATCCCGTAAGACTAACATCAAAGCCTCCCACCTATGCTGCGCAAATAAAACCCGAAACCAATTTCAAGTTACAGTAAAGCTTCATAGGGTCTTTCTGTCCTGGTGCAGGTAGTCCGCATCTTCACAGACAAGTCTATTTCACCGAGTCTCTCTCTGAGACAGTGTCCAAATCGTTACGCCTTTCGTGCGGGTCGGAACTTACCCGACAAGGAATTTCGCTACCTTAGGACCGTTATAGTTACGGCCGCCGTTCACCGGGGCTTCAGTCATTAGCGTCGTAAATAACTAACCAACTTCTTTAACCTTCCGGCACTGGGCAGGCGTCAGCCCCCATACGTTGTCTTACAACTTAGCGGAGACCTGTGTTTTTGGTAAACAGTCGCTTGGACCTTGTTATTGCAACCTAATAGGTACCCCTTCTCCCGAAGTTACAGGGTTATTTTGCCGAGTTCCTTAGAGAGAGTTATCTCGCGCCCTTTGGTATACTCTACCAACCCACCTGTGTCGGTTTAGAGTACAGGTATTCTTTATTTATGGCAGTGCAAGCTTTTCTTGGAAGCATAACATCAACTACTTCAGATAATGCACACATTATTCCGTATTCGTAACTCAGCTCAGAGTATTTTCTCTACTCCTCAACACTTCGTATACTTAAACCAATAACCAATATTTGGCTAGTCTAGCTGTCTTCGTCCCTCGTTGCCAATAAAGAATAGTATAGGAATATTAACCCATTGTCCATCGACTACGCTTTTCAGCCTCGCCTTAGGTCCTGACTTACCCCCCGCGGACGAGCCTTCCGGAGGAAACCTTAGGTTTTCAGGGCATCGGATTCTCACCCATGTTTTCGCTACTCAAGCCGACATTCTCACTTCTGCTTCGTCCACGCCCGCTTACGCTAACGCTTCAATCTAGAACAGAACGCTCCCCTACCGATTATCTAATTATTATTAGTTTTCTAATCTCACAGCTTCGGCAAATTACTTAGTCCCATTCATTTTCGGCGCAGGATTACTCGACCAGTGAGCTATTACGCACTCTTTAAAGGATTGCTGCTTCTAAGCAAACCTCCTGGTTGTTTAAGTCTTCCCACCTCCTTTACCACTTAGTAATTATTTAGGGGCCTTAGCTGGTGATCTGGGCTGTTTCCCTCTTGACAATGGAGCTTATCCCCCATAGTCTTACTGGTTAGCTGTACACGTAGTATTCAGAGTTTGCATCGATTTGGTACCGAATTACCAGCCCGCACCGAAGCAGTGCTTTACCCCTACGCTATAACACTAACCGCTGCGCCTAAACACATTTCGGGGAGAACCAGCTAGCTCCGAATTCGATTGGCATTTCACCCCTAACCACAGCTCATCTGCTGATTTTTCAACATCAGTCAGTTCGGACCTCCACTTAGTATTACCTAAGCTTCATCCTGGCCATGGTTAGATCATCCGGGTTCGGGTCCGTAATTGGTGACATTGTAACGCCCTATTAAGACTCGTTTTCACTATGGCTCCGGTATTTTTTACCTTAACCGTGCCACCAACTACAAGTCGCCGGCTCATTCTTCAACAGGCACGCAGGCAGACGTTAAAAGTCGTCCTTCTGCTGCTTGTAAGCTTACGGTTTCATGTTCTTTTCACTCCCCTCCCGGGGTTCTTTTCACCTTTCCCTCACGGTACTATTACACTATCGGTCATTCAGTAGTATTTAGCCTTACGAGGTGGTCCTCGCAGATTCACACGGGATTTCACGTGCCCCATGCTACTCGGGAGAGTATCTAATCAAACTAAAGATTGTAAGGTTTTCGACTACAAGATTTTCACTTTCTAGGATTTAGCATTCCAACTAATTCGTCTAACCTTCTCTCTTTATTTCGATACTTCCCACAACCCCTTTTCCATAAAGTAAATTTAAGTAAAAGGTTTAGGCTTTTTCCCATTTCGCTCGCCGCTACTACGGGAATCGTTTTTACTTTCTTTTC